CCCTGGAATTGACTAAGACCCAATACTATTATTATTCTTTATTGGTGTAGAATGGAAATTTAAATGGGGCGTGGCCAAGTGGTAAGGCAACGGGTTTTGGTCCCGGTATTCGGAGGTTCGAATCCTTTCGTCCCAGGCATATACATCGTATCAGAGTAAAAGTTTCTTTTGAAAATAACGTTCTGTTTAAATGCCTAATATTGGATAGAATGTAATTCTTGTTTCTTTTATTATTATTATTTTGAAGGATTCTTCTATGAATCATATCTTTGTTTTTCACAAACTGAACTAACTGAATTGAGTGCAAATGACATGCAGATATAACTAAAAATTTTTGTTTGTGATCAAGATACGATGAGAACATAGGTCACACCTTTTTTGAATTCAACTAACTAAAGTATGGCGGATTTTTCATCATACGTTCATTCCCTTCATATTGATTAGCTATTTTTTTTTTTACTTTTTAGATCTTTATTTCTTGTTTGGCTCTAATGAATAATTGTAAATCTATGTAACGATTAAGACAGGGGAATTCATAGATTTGAGTCACTTTCCTTTATGCCAAGATTGCATAAGGATTACTTAATCCCGGGTTAAACAAAAAAATACATATAAAATGATGAAATGCTTAGCTTAACATAATATGTATGTATTGTTATCATCCGATTTCGTTCTTTTTCAGTGACAAAAGTCTTTCGGTTTTTGTGAAAAAGAATTGTAATCCCTTAACTCTTGATATTGAAATAGTTCATTTTCTTTTTTTTTTTTTTGATGATCAAATTTTTAGTCTTTATTGTCAAACTTTATTCAAATAATGATAATGATGTCGAAATAGGAAACTTTTTCGATTACAAAAAATTTTAATGATTGCTTATGAGTTGAATCTTTGGTATTCAAATAAGTGGGAAATGGGCCATATTGAGTCCAGAGTAAAAAAGAATTCATTTATTCGTATTCTTTCTATATTTGTATTAGGTTTTTTAATAAAAAGTAAAGTATTGCATTCATACAATAACATACAATAATAGGTGGGGTCTTGCTAAGATTGCTTCAGAAAACTTTTTGCCGTCTTTGTATAGAAGAAAAAAAGGGTTAATATGCTTATGTATCGACGGAACCAATGACTATTCACGATTCCATAATTGAATCAATTCCATACGGGTTCCAAATTAGAGGAATGTTATGTTATGGTAAAACTTCGTTTGAAACGATGTGGTAGAAAGCAACGTGCGACTTGAAGGACACGATCCGGTGTGGATTTTTATTCTTACATCCGCCATCTTTTCTAAGACTGAAGGTGCTCTTGGCCCGACATCTGTTCTGTTTCACTAGAATCCCTCTTTTTGTTAGGTTGTAATGAATATAGTACATGATGGAGCTCGGGTAGAAAGTATGGATTCATCTTTCAGGGGGCAAGAATCTAGGGTTAATACCAATCAATAAATTGGAACAACTTCGTAAGTATATCATCAATATAGAAATCGAAAGGATCCGATTCGGTCAAGTTTTCAATTCAAAAGGAAAATTTGTTGGAATTGAGAAAACTCTTTCGATTAAAAGTGTATCGCGCGGGAATCGGCCGTTTGTATGATTCTTTGATAGAAAGAAATCACAAAAGGGGTATGTTGTTGCCATTTTGGAAGGATTAAGAAGCACCGAAGTAATGTCTAAACCCACTGATTTAAAACAAAGAAAAATTTAAAACAAAGAAAAAGGATCCCAGAACAAGGAAACGCCCTTTTTTCAATTGTCTCACTAACTGTATCATAATAAAGAATCAAAATAGATATATATATATTTTAAAATGAGACAAACAAAAAAGGGGGGTTAAAGACCATTCAAAAAATGAAATAAATTGCCTAAAGATTTTTTTCTTTTAAGCTATTTGAGAATTATCCAACTTGAGTTATGGGTATAAATGATTTTTTCTTTTTTCAGGAAGGACGAAGAAAAAAATGAGTGAAATCCCAGTCTAATTTATTTTATCAACTCCTTTGCCATTCATTAGAATTCTATACGTAGACAAAACTCCAAATCGTTTTTTCTCGAGCCGTACGAGGAGAAAACTTCCTATACGTTTCTAGGGGGGGTCTTGTTCATTTACTTAGATCTATCCCAATGAGCCGTCTATCGAATCGTTGCAATTGATGTTCGATCCCGAAGAGAAGGAAGAGATCTTCGGAACGTGGGTTTTTATGATCCGATAAAGAATCAAAGTTATTTAAACGTTCCTGCTATTCTATATTTCCTTGAAAAGGGTGCTCAGCCTACAGGAACTGTTCGGGATATTTTAAAAAAGGCGGAGGTTTTAAAGTAGCTTGGTCCTAATCAAATAAAATTCAATTAAGGAAATAAAGAAATAGAAAGGGGTAGTAATTCTGATATAATTTTTTGTATAACTTTTATATATTCTTTTTTTCTCCCTTTTGGGGTTCTACTCGTATCTATTTTTCATTGCTTTTATAAAATATCATGTTCTATAACGACAAAACCCGAGTTG